ATAACCAAATCAAAACTTCTCGAGTTATCAGAATCTGTAGTAAAAAAAGTCCTTGGTTATTTAACTTAGATGAAATAGTAATAGTTCCGCTCATTGGTATACTACAAAAATGGGAATGAAATCAATCTGATTCCAATATCTCATATCTTTCCCAAACAAAAGGGGACAATTTAAGTGGAAAGCCCATATCTATTTAATATCTATTTATTAGAATAAAATTAGTCTGTTTTTATGTTATTTCGTACTGTATAATTCCTTTGCTTTGTTTGTGGGATCATTTTCCCCGAGGGGTAATGAAAAGAATTCTAGAATGGATTGCTAATTATGCCTAGATCTCATATAAATGGAAATTTTATTGATAAGACCTCTTCAATTGTAGCCAATATCTTATTACGAATAATTCCGACAACTTCAGGAGAAAAAAAGGCATTTACCTATTACAGAGATGGTGCGATTTGATTCTTTTTTCTTGTTTTTTTTAGCCCTCACCTCAGTCTTACGAGAAAGAGACGCGGTTCGGTATAGAAAGAACGAAATTCTTGAAATAAACCTACGCTCGGTGAAGGTGAAGTTTGGAGATAGAACAATTCCTTCTATCGTGTATCCTCGATTGATGCAGCCTCAGATGTTTCAATTGTTGATTTGAGTATTGAGCGAAAGGTTACACCTATGGGTTCTGTACTGCGGGTCAATCCTACACTACATTAGTACCAATAGACGGCATAAGGGAAAAAGCACTACACCTAGGAATCAACAACACAAAAACTTTGTTATAAATTCCCCCTTTCCTTATCGGTATCGGGACTAACAAGAATGGTTGGGACAACAAACATCCATCTCGTTTGTACTTTGGATACCCGTATAACCATCAAAGATCGTTGAAGTGACTAATTCCTGGAAATAGAAGGCGTTGAGAACAAAGAAATTGTTGGAGTTACCATTTATATCTAACACTAATATGATTGGTGTTAAGAAAAAACCTCTTGCGGGAAGGCTGGCTAGAGATTTCTTGTAAAAATACTAGTTCCTTTCAGTTCATAATGAGATGAGAATAGTTCAATTTTTATTCTATGGATTATTCCCCTTAGTACTATGCGCAGAAGGGAGGAGCCGTATGAGATGAAAATCTCATGTACGGTTCTGGAACGGAGATTTTTTGAATAGAATGAACGACCGTAACGGATGTTGGCTCAATCCGAAGGAAATTATGCGGAAGCTTTACAGAATTATTATGAAGCTACGCGACCAGAAATTGATCCCTATGATCGAAGTTATATACTCTATAACATAGGCCTTATACACACAAGCAATGGAGAGCATACAAAGGCTTTGGAATATTATTTCCGGGCACTAGAACGAAACCCATTCTTACCACAAGCTTTTAACAATATGGCCGTGATCTGTCATTACGTGCGACTATCTCCACTATAGAAATAAGGAAAAAAAGCAAAGATCAAATTGGCTAGTAAATACTAGAAAAAATAGGCTTTCTACATAATGCATCGTCCAAAGCAACGATTTTTATCAGCTGTAGCAAGGAAAGAGACTTCACGAGAACCAAAATAGGAAGAAAAAAAAATGAGTGCAGCCTATATACTATATTCTATGGATAAAGGATCCAATTGATAGAGAAAGCACCGTAAAGATCAATTAGCGAGCTATTGAGTCGATACAGTTAAGAACTGCTTACTTATGTCATGATATGGGACAAAAGTTAGGAATCAACTTATGTAATAGAGTCGATCCACTAAGGTATTGAGCAGCGGTGTAGCATCAGATCCCAAAGATAGTAAGTTCTTTTTTCTTATGGAAAAAAGTCTTTTTCAAAGATTCTATATGAATTCCATATATGAAACCGAGATAGTTACCTTTCAGAAAATTCTAACGATATTGTGGGGATACCTATGCTTCATTCTTCTGAAGGTGGGAGAAAAGATCAAACTGATTCTGATTATTGATCAAAATTAGGGTTTGAAACTTATGTAATTAACTTCTTCTGGTTAACCCAAGAAAAAATGGGATAGGTTTATGAGAAATCTAATTCAGTTAGCATAGGGTAGATTAAGATAGGACACAAAAAGAATCGATTTTTGAGCCGTATGAGATAGGAAACTCTCAAGTACGGTTCTAAGGGAAGGAACCACCTATTCCGACCGGGGAGAACAGGCCATTCTACAGGGTGATTCTGAAATTGCGGAAGCTTGGTCCGATCAAGCTGCTGAGTATTGGAAACAAGCTATAGCGCTTACTCCAGGTAATTATATTGAAGCACATAATTGGTTGAAAATCACGAAGCGCTTCGAATAAAACCACTCTCTTTTTTAATGAATTAAAAAAAAAATAGGTTTGGTTGTTGGATCCATCAATCAAATAAAATAGATCGTTCCTATGAGAAGATCTAATCAAGAATTTCATTATATCTCTTCCTTCTGCATTATATTTTGTACGGTATCTCATAGGGATAAATGATATGGATACAGTATAGAATAGAACTAATAAA